GGATATCATTTGAAAATGAGTAGTTCTGATAGAATCGAACTTTTGATTGATTCGGGTACTTGGGAGCCTATGGATGAAGACATGGTCTCTCTGGATCCCATTCAATTTCATTCGGAGGAGGAGCCTTATAAAAATCGTATCGATTCTTATCAAAGAAAGACAGGATTAACCGAGGCTATTCAAACAGGTATAGGGCAATTAAACGGTATTAACGTAGCAATTGGGGTTATGGATTTTCAGTTTATGGGGGGTAGTATGGGATCCGTAGTTGGGGAGAAAATTACCCGTTTGATTGAATACGCCACTAAAGAATTTCTACCTCTTATTATAGTGTGTGCTTCCGGAGGGGCACGCATGCAAGAAGGAAGTTTGAGCTTGATGCAAATGGCTAAAATATCTGCTGCTTTATATGATTATCAATCAAATAAAAAGTTATTCTATGTACCAATCCTTACATCTCCTACTACCGGCGGGGTGACAGCTAGTTTTGGTATGTTGGGGGATATCATTATTGCCGAACCCCATGCCTACATTGCCTTTGCGGGTAAAAGAGTAATTGAACAAACATTAAATAAAACAGTACCCGAAGGTTCACAAGCGGCTGAGTATTTATTCCAGAAGGGCTTATTCGATCTAATCGTACCACGTAATCCTTTAAAAAGCGTTCTGAGTGAGTTATTTCAACTACACACTTTCTTTCCTTTGAATCAAAATTAGAACATGAAGTTGAATTTTTTTGAGCAAACAAGTAATTAGTTTATCGGAATAATAGAATTTTATCTTTCTATACCTTACGATAATCCTATTTTGACTAAGAATCCCTGCTGGATGGGATTCTAACAAACCCTTTAATATATAAAACTAAATAAATAGAATCTAATTCATTTTTAAGAAACTTTTTGCTTAGTAAATTAAATTTGAAGACAAGAGAAAAAAATGAATCAAATAATATCTGATCCATATCCTTTCAAATCTTTCATGTAGAGGGATGAAAAACTACATTATATACTCATTTAGAATTAGAATAGATTAGACAGATATTAAGTAATAATAATAATAATTCCAATTTAGAATTATCAAATTATACTTATAATAAGATATAAGATATCTTTATATATAATATCTTTATATTCTATAAATATAAAATCTAAATAATAATAACAGGTACAAATAGTAAAGCGAGGTACCCATTCTATGACAACTCTTAACTTTCCCTCTGTTTTGGTCCCTTTAGTAGGCCTAGTATTTCCGGCAATCGCAATGGCTTCTTTATTTCTTCATGTTCAAAAAAACAAGATTGTTTAGAGCCGAGGGCACAAAATCTCATTTTTAAACTGACGCTTGTATCATAACACAGATATCCTTTTAGCAAAATATGGTATAAGCGTCTTCCGACGAAAATCTCCCAAAATGCTATATTCTAGCTATTTTCAAATAGACCTGAATTGGCGGACGGCTGAATTGTAAAGTTGGTCTATCTATATGCATGTGGCTATCTTTAGTGAGATCATACGAAGGGTATGTTATTAGTTTAGATCTAACCAATTTAATGAATTACTCCTAAAGGTTCACATCAAACTAGTGCTAGTTGATGCGAGTTACTTCGGAAACAAAAGGACTAAAGTAAAATTCATTTGGGGTATTCTCTCAATTCCAAAAAAAAGCAACTGGATCAAGTATGAGTTGTCGATCAGAACATATATGGATAGAACCTATAACAGGGGCTCGAAAAACAAGTAATTTCTGCTGGGCTGTTATCCTTTTTTTAGGTTCATTAGGATTCTTGTTGGTTGGAACCTCGAGTTATCTTGGTAGAAATTTGATATCTTTATTTCCGTCTCAGGAAATCGTTTTTTTTCCACAAGGAATTGTGATGTCTTTCTATGGGATCGCGGGTCTTTTTATTAGCTCTTATTTGTGGTGCACAATTTCGTGGAATGTAGGTAGTGGTTATGATCGATTTGATAGAAAAGACGGAATAGTGTGTATTTTTCGTTGGGGATTTCCTGGAAAAAATCGTCGGGTCTTCCTCCGATTTCTTATAAAAGATATTCAGTCCGTCAGAGTAGAAGTTAAAGAGGGTATTTATGCTCGTCGTGTCCTTTATATGGATATCAAAGGCCAGGGAGCCATTCCATTGACTCGTACTGATGAGAATTTTACTCCACGGGAAATGGAACAAAAAGCTGCTGAATTGGCCTATTTCTTGCGTGTACCAATTGAAGTGTTTTAAGAAATGAGCCGACAAATGCATGCTTTCTCAGCAGGAGGGCAAAAACGCAAGAATCCTCTTTTTCTATAACATAACTTAATTGAAATTTCTTCAGAACATCCATTCGAGTCAAAGCAGACATATATGGAACAATTAAAAAAAAATAATAATAAAAAAGAGTGAATAGATTCATAGATTCGATAACTTGTAATAGAACTGATGCGTGAGAGAAATATTAGATTACATAAAGTCGACGAATAAGATTCATTAACAATTCACAGATGAAAAAATGGCAAAAAAGAAAGCATTAACTCCTCTTTTCTATCTTGCATCTATAGTATTTTTGCCTTGGTGGATTTCGCTCTCATTTCAAAAAAGTCTGGAATCATGGATTACAAATTGGTGGAATACTAGGCAATCCGAAACTTTTTTGAATGATATTGAAGAAAATAGTATTCTAGAAAAATTCAAAGAATTAAAGGAACTCCTCCTCTTAGAGGAAATGATCAAGGAATACTCGGAGACACATCTACAAAACCTTCGTATAGGAATTCACAAAGAAACAATCCAATTAATCAAGATACACAATGAGGGTCGTATTCATACGATTTTGCACTTCTCGACAAATATAATCTGTTTCATTATTCTAAGTGGTTATTCTATTTTGGGTAATAAAGAACTTGTTATTCTTAACTCTTGGGCTCAGGAATTCCTATATAACTTAAGTGACACAATAAAAGCTTTTTCTCTTCTTTTATTAACTGATTTATGTATCGGATTTCATTCTCCCCATGGTTGGGAACTGCTGATTGGCTTTGTCTACAAGGATTTTGGATTTGTTCATAATGATCAAATTATATCTGGCCTTGTTTCCACTTTTCCAGTCATTCTAGATACAATTTTAAAATATTGGATTTTCCGTTATTTAAATCGCGTATCTCCGTCACTTGTAGTGATTTATCATTCAATGAATGACTGAAAAATTCTCTACCTAATCTAATTATAATGTTTCTTATTACTTTGCAGTTGTACATAAGCAAAGCATTGAAAAAAACTTTATATTTCTACCCATCCCGGAGATTCATCCTATAATTCCTATATATTAATCCAGTCAAATTATTATTATTCCAGTAAATAACAGAATCGTGGATAGGAAACTCCATTAGTGACCTACCCCAATTTATTGTAGAAATTTTCGGGATCAATGGTTGGACCATGCAAACTAGAAATACTTTTTCTTGGATAAAGGAACAGATTACTCGATCTATTTCCATATCGCTCATGATATATATCATAACTCGTACATCCATTTCAAATGCATATCCCATTTTTGCACAGCAGGGTTATGAAAATCCACGAGAAGCCACTGGACGTATTGTATGCGCCAATTGCCATTTAGCTAATAAACCAGTGGATATTGAGGTTCCGCAAGCGGTACTTCCCGATACTGTATTTGAAGCAGTTGTTCGAATTCCCTATGATATGCAACTGAAACAAGTTCTTGCTAATGGTAAAAAGGGGGGTTTGAATGTAGGGGCTGTTCTTATTTTACCAGAGGGTTTTGAATTAGCCCCTCCCGATCGTATTTCCCCCGAGATAAAAGAAAAGATGGGCAATCTGTCTTTTCAGAGTTATCGCCCCAACCAAAAAAATATTCTTGTCATAGGCCCTGTTCCTGGTCAGAAATATAGTGAAATCACCTTTCCTATTCTTTCCCCCGACCCCGCCACTAAGAAAGACATTCACTTCTTAAAATATCCTATATACGTAGGCGGAAACAGAGGAAGGGGCCAAATTTATCCTGATGGGAGCAAGAGTAACAATACAGTTTATAATGCTACAGCATCAGGTATAGTAAGCAAAATCCTACGAAAAGAAAAGGGGGGATACGAAATAACCATAGCGGATGCATCCGATGGACGTCAAGTGGTTGATATTATCCCTCCGGGGCCAGAACTTCTTGTTTCAGAAGGTGAATCTATCAAATTGGATCAACCGTTGACAAGTAATCCTAATGTGGGCGGATTTGGTCAGGGAGATGCAGAAATAGTACTTCAAGATCCATTACGTGTACAAGGTCTTTTGTTCTTCTTCGCATCTGTGATTTTGGCACAAATCTTTTTGGTTCTTAAAAAGAAACAGTTCGAGAAGGTTCAATTGTCCGAAATGAATTTCTAGACTGGCGTATTTATCGACATCAAGTTTGTAAAAAGCATTAGCAATTATCTATGATAAAAAATGAAATTAGAAAAAGAATTTTGTTCTTTTAGACTCTTTTTCTATGAGATGCCGGGAATTCCTTGTACGACATTCCTAGACATAGTATATAGAAAGACTATTTGACTTGACCCCTTCTTTTTTTTTTTTCAAAATTGGTGCTATGTTGCTATTGTCAGATTGAAATGTAAAAAATGCATTTCATTCTAATACATTTCACTTTGGCTAGATCCTATCCAAAAGTAAACGGGAAATAGAACGGATAAATATAAATGAAGGGAGCAAATATTTCTGGGAGGGTTTATTCGTCTTCCTAGTCTTCGACACAAGAAAAGGGGTGTGAAAAATCCTTTTCTTGTGTCGAAATAATAATGATTCTTTATACTGTTCGTCAAACATTCCTAGTGTTAGTTTCTGTTTTTTACAGATGTATCAGAACGTTTTTTGGAGTTATTGCGTATTGTATTAATTATTATATTATAAATTCTATTACAATAATTAATAATTACGTATACTATAAACAAGTGGTGGACAAACAAAAGAGGAGGGGAAAATTTGTTGAGTAAATAAA